GGGGGGGGTGTGGGGGGGCCTAGGGGCCAGGGGGGCCTAGTATTTATTTAATATGTTTGTTATATTTTTTATTTATTTAACAAAACAATCATTGGTAATTCATTATAATTATGAGCTGGAGGGGTGATCTAAAAATTCATTCTAAACTATTAATTTCTTTAGAAGGATTTTATGAAATAAATTCTTTTTCTCTTACTAATGCATCATATATTATAAAAATAAATCAAACTGCTCCTATAATAGATAAAGTTAATCCTAATGAACTTATAAAATTTCATAAGGAAAAACTATCTGTAAAATCGGAATATCTTTTTGATATTCCTGACATACCTAAAAATGTTGTGGAAAAGTGTTAAATTTACCCCCACAAAGGTTACTCAAAAATGTATTTTACTATAAAATTCATTATAAGAATAACCAGTTATTTTACCTAATCAAAAGTAAAACCCATCAAACATACCAAATACAGCACCTAAAGATAAGACATAATGGAAATGAGCTACTACATAATAAGTATTATGAAGTAATATATCTAAAGATTAATATTTATTTAATATGTTTGTTATATTTTTATTTATTTAACAGAACAATCATTGGTAATTCATTGTAAGTATGAGCTGGGGGGGGTGATCTAAAAATTCATTCTAAACTATTAATTTCTTTAGAAGGATTTCATGAAATAAATTCTTTTTCTCTTACTAATGCATCATATATTATAAAAATAAATCAAACTGCTCCTATAATAGATAAAGTAGATCCTAACGAACTTATAAAATTTCATAAGGAAAAACTATCTGGAAAATCGGAATATCTTCTTGGCATTCCTGACATACCTAAAAAATGTTGTGGAAAAAATGTTAAATTTACCCCCACAAAGGTTACTCAAAAATGTATTTTACCATAAAATTCATTATAAGAATAACCAGTTATTTTACCAAATCAAAAGTAAAACCCAGCAAACATACCAAATACAGCACCTAAAGATAAGACATAATGGAAATGAGCTACTACATAATAAGTATCATGAAGTAGTATATCTAAAGATCCATTAGCTAAAACTACTCCAGTTAATCCTCCTACTGAAAATAAAAAAATAAATCCAGTAGCTCATAACATTGGAGTAGTAAATGTTATTTTTCCTCCGTACATTGTACCTAACCAACTAAATATTTTAATACCTGTAGGTACTGCTATTACCATTGTTGCAGCTGTAAAATAAGCTCTAGTATCTACATCCATCCCTACTGTATACATATGATGTGCTCATACAATAAACCCTAAAAATGCTATAGCTAATTGAGCATATACCATTCCTAAATAACCAAAAATTTGTTTTTTAGCTGAAAAAAATGGAATTATTTGAGATATTATTCCAAAAGCAGGAATAATTAAAATATAAACTTCAGGATGACCAAAAAATCAAAATAAATGTTGATAAAGTATAGGATCTCCTCCTCCTGCAGGATCAAAAAAACTAGTATTAAAATTCCTATCAGTAAGTAACATAGTTATAGCACCTGCTAAAACAGGTAAAGATAGTAATAATAAAAATGCAGTTATTAAAACTGATCAAACAAATAAAGGAAGTTTATCCATAGTCATACCTGGAGCTCTCATATTAAATATAGTAGTTATAAAATTTATAGCTCCCATAATAGATGAAGCTCCTGCACAGTGAAGACTAAATATAGCTAAATCTACAGATCCCCCTGAATGTGTTTGGGGGCCTGATAAAGGAGGATAAACAGTTCAACCAGTACCAGCTCCTTGTTCTACTAATGAAGATCCTAATAATAAAATAAGTGCAGGTGGTAATAATCAAAAACTTAAATTATTTAATCTTGGAAATGCCATATCAGGTGCACCAATAAATAAAGGTACAAATCAATTACCAAATCCCCCAATTAATACTGGCATAACTAAAAAAAATATCATTACAAAAGCGTGAGCTGTTACTACAACATTATATATATGATCATCTCCAAGCATAGTTCCAGGTCCCGCTAATTCTAGACGAATTACCATACTTAAAGCTGTACCAACCATAGCTGAGAATAATCCGAAGATTAAGTATAATGTTCCTATATCTTTATGGTTAGTTGAAAAAATCCAACGAACCATAAAATTGCCATTGTGTTAATAAAATTCGATTTTCTATAATACCTATAATAGGAATAAAAATTAGAAAATAAGCAAAAAAGAAAATAGCTGATAATTGAGCTATTATTATAAAAGGTTCTTCTACTGGTTTAGATCCTAATCATGTTAATAAACAAAAATTAAAAATAAAACATCAATAAAAAAATTTTCCAATAGGTCTAAAAGTTAAAGATTTTAATCAACTTGTATGTACAAAAGGTGTAATAAATAATATTATTATACTAACTACTAATCCAATTACTCCTCCTAGTTTATTTGGTATAGCTCTTAATATTGCATAAGCGAATAAGAAATATCATTCAGGCATAATATGTACTGGAGTTACTAAAGGGTTAGCTTTGATAAAGTTTTCTGGATCTCCTAATAAGTTTGGAGCATAAAATACTAGGTATGAAAGAAACATGAATAATAAAATAAAACCTAATAAATCTTTAACAATGAAATAACTATGGAATGGTATTTTATCAGAATCTGAATTAAGACCTAAAGGATTATTAGATCCTGTGGTATGTAATAATATAATATGAATAAAAACTAAACCAGCTAATACAAATGGAAATAAATAATGAAAACTAAAAAATCTATTTAAAGTAGGATTTCCTACACTAAAACCTCCTCATATTCATATTACAACATCGTTTCCTATATAAGGAATTGCTGATACAAAATTTGTTATTACTGTTGCACCTCAAAAAGACATTTGACCTCATGGAAGAACATAACCTATAAATGCTGTCATCATCATTATTAAAATAATAATTACTCCAATATTTCATAAAGGTTTTCTTAAATACCCTCCATAATAAAGACCTCTTCCTATGTGTATATACATACAAATAAAAAATGCTGAAGCACCATTAGCATGAGTATATTTTAATAAAAAACCATAATTTACATCTCTACTAATATGAGTTATTGATGAAAATGCTATACTAACATCTGCACAATAATGCATAGCTAAAAAAATTCCTGTTAATATTTGAATTACTAAACATAAACCTAATAAAGATCCAAAGTTTCATAAATAACTTAAACTAACAGGAGCTGGTAGATCAACTAAAGCTGAATTAATTGGAGAAAAAATAGGATTTGATTTTCTTAATCTCATTTTAAAAACTGATGTTTTTATAGCATGAAAATAGAAAAATATCAGATAATCAATCAGGTTTTAAACCAAATATTAAGATAAATATAATTAATAGTATTAATGGATGAAATTCAAATAAAGTTATTTGTCTGGGGGTTATTAAATAAGTACTTAAATGACCAAAGAATATTCTATTATAAAAATAAAGTGCATAAACTGTAGATAAAATAAGACCTATTGAACTTAATACTCCAACTATTCAAGAATAATTATAAGCAGATATTATAGTAAAAAATTCTGCTATAAAATTAAAAGTTAATGGAAACCCTATGTTTGCTAATATTAAAATTAAAGTTATTGAAGATAGAATTGGCATAATTACAGTTAATCCTTTAAAATATTTTATAATCCTAGAATGAAATCTTGCATATAATACACCTGCAGTCATAAATAAACCTGAACTAGATAAACCATGAGCAAGCATCATTAAAATAGAAGCACATAAACCTTCAAAAGAGTGAGTAAATATAGCAAGAGATACAAATCCCATATGTGCAACTGAAGAATAAGCAATTAATCTTTTCATATCATTTTGTCTACATGTAGTAAGACCTCCATAAATTACTGCTATTAGACTTAATAATATAATAAAAGGTGAAAAATATTGAAATGCTATTGGAAATAAAGGATATAAAAATCTTATAAATCCATAACCTCCTAGTTTTAATAAAATTCCAGCTAATAATACAGACCCAGCTAAAGGAGCTTCTACATGAGCTTGTGGTAATCAAACATGAACTGGTATCATAGGTACTTTTACAGCAAAACTTATAGTAAATCCAATAAAAAATCAAAATTGATAATTAGAGGGAATATCTATATGATTAATAAAAATAGTATTAGTAGAACCTATTAAACTATAAATTTTAAAAATACTCATTAGCATTAATAAAGAGCCTATTAATGTATAAAAAAAAAAATAAAAAGCAGCTTTTATTTTTTCATCTCTAGAACCTCATATTCCTATTAATAAAAATAAAGGTATTAAACTAGATTCAAATAAAATATAAAATATTAATAAATCAGATGTAGTAAATACCCCTATTAAAATTATTAAAGTAAGAAATATTAATATAATAAATTCTTTATTCAAGTATTCTATATTTTCTCAACTAATTAAATAACAAATTATAGTTAACATTATACTTAAACCAATAAAAAAATGAGATATTCCATCTACATAAAAAATAGTATTAGATAAAGTTAATCCTATAGGGTTACCTCACATATTAATTTTTGTATATTGTAAATCTGAAAAATTAGAAAATTTTAAATTTTGTATTGTAAATATGAATAATATTATTAAAGAAAACAATAATGATAATTTTTTTATAGTTATAATTTTATTTCTATTAATAAATAAAATAATTATAAAAAATATAAATGTTATTAAATACATAATTTATTGGGTAAACCTTCTAAACATCATAATAAAGAATTAGAAATAATAACTAATCCTATACTTAAAGGTAAATAAGTTTTTCATAAAAGATACATTAATTGATCATATCTTAACCTTGGATAACTTGTTCTTACTCATATAAAAATAAATGTTACAATCATTAATTTTAAAAATAATATTAAAGTTATATCAATAAATAATAATTTACTACCTCCACAAAATAAAATTACAAACAAATAACTCATAAATATTATATGACAATATTCAGCTAAAAAAAATAAAGCAAATGACATTGAAGAATATTCCACATTATATCCTGATACTAATTCAGATTCACCTTCTGTTAAATCAAAAGGAGCACGATTAGTTTCTGCTAAAGAACAAATAAAAAACATAAAAGCTGCACCTAATAAAGGTATAATAAGTCATATTGAATTTTTTTGGTATATAATAATATTATTTAAATTAAAACTACCTACACATAATATTATATTAATTATTATTAAACCTATACAAACTTCGTAACTTATCATTTGAGCTCCTGCTCTTAAAGCACCTAAAAAAGCATATTTTGAATTACTTGATCATCCTGAAATTAATATTGCATAAACTCCTATAGTGGATAAAGCAAATATAATTAATAATCCTAAATTTAAATTATTAAAAACTATATCTTTACCTAATGGGGCTAAACTCCAACTGGTAAGAGCTAAAGTAAGAGCAAGAATAGGTGCTCATAAATATAAAGTAACACTTACATGATTAGGTATGATTATTTCTTTACAAAATAATTTTACTCCATCCGCTAAAGGTTGTAATAATCCATAAATTCCAACTACATTTGGACCTTTTCTAGATTGAGTATAACCTAAAATTTTTCTTTCCGCTAAGGTAAGATAAGCTACCGAAATTAAAACAGGAACTACTATAAATAAAAATTTTAATATTCCAAAAATTATGGAAATTATTAAATCAATCATTTTATTAACCTTTTAATAAATTAATTAAATTTATTGATATAGACCCTCTTATTTTATAAAATGTAATTAATATAGATAATCCAATAGCAGTTTCTACAGCTGCTACAGTTATAATATATAAAGAATAAATTTGTCCTGAAATACTTATTAATTTTGTAGTATTTATTATAAAGTTTAAAGTTATAGATAATAACATTAATTCAATACATATTAGTATTAATATAGTATGAGTTCTATTAAGTATAATACCAATTACACTTATTATAAATAATAATAACAACATTATTCTCATTCTAAACCACCTTTCATTCATTCATATATTAATCCCAAAACTAAACAAATAATAAAAATAATAATTATAAGTTGTCCTTTTAAATTTATTAAATTAGAAGAAACACTTCAAGGAAATAAATAAGTTATTTCTAAATCAAAAATTAAAAAAAGTACTCCAATTAAAAAAAATCTAATTGAGAATGGTTGTCCTGGCATATTAATAGGATTAAACCCACATTCATAAACTGAAACTTTTTCTTTATCTGGTGTTTTATCAGAAAGTAATATAGAAAATATAGAAATTATAAAAGATAAAATAAAACTAAAAAACAATCAATAATATAATAATTTAAATTCAAGTATCATTATCTAAATTTTCTAAAATTCAATTTATAATTTTTATTATTAAATCCATGAGTTATTTCTTCTCTGTTGAATTCCCATTTCTTGTTTCCTTCTTTCACTAGTTTCTAAACCTAATAAAATAGCTCCAACTAATCCTACTAATAATAAAATAGTTAATATTACTAAAGGAATAAAATAATTTGTATATAAAATAACTCCTATTGAATATAAATCATTTATATTATTAAAAGATCAATTATTGAATATTTCATGTTTATTAAAGTTTTTAATTTTTAAAAGTATTAACATATTACCAATTCCTGTTATACTAAAAATTATTAAAATAGGTAATACATTATATACTGGACTTCTATTATGTTGTGTTATTTCTAACATCATAATTACAAACAAAAATAAAATTACAATAGCTCCTACATAAACTATTATTAATACTAAAGGTAAAAAATCTAATTGTAAACATATTAATAAAGAAGAACCAGTTAAAAAACTCAATACTAATCAAAATACTGATTGTATTGGGTTAGAAGATGTTACAGTCATAAAAGCTGAAAACATAAGTATTATAAAAAAAAAATTATAAATATACATCAAAGAACAATGGATTCGAACCATTACTAATAATTTTGAAAATTATCCGATCTACTTGATCAAGTTCTTTCAGGTATAAGTTCCCTTACACCCACTATGTTACGACTTGCTTTACCGAAGTAAAGGTGACGGGCAATTTGTACTCATACTTTTAATCATTCAGTGAAACATTCTAATTTCACTTACTTTTAAATTCTCTTTCCTTTATTATTTCAAATAAATTCCAAAATTATAATTAATTGTAATAATTATTGTAACGCACTATATCCCTATTTATAAAGGCCATAACATTTGACTTTAACCACTATAAAAATAATTATAAATTAAATTAAGACAACCATGCAGCACTTGAAAACAAAAATAGGTAAGGTTATTTGTGCAATATCAAATTAAATAACACGTTCCTTTAATAACATAATAAACAGCCAAAATTTTTGATTTTCACTTCATAAGTGTACTATTCAGGTAGAATTATATAAATTATCCATAAAATTTACTAGGATATCTAATCCTATTTAATACTTTTATTTCTTATTTCAGATTACTATACATATAAGAATTAATATTATTGTTTTATTCCACCAATTCAATAATCTTATATATGTATTAATTTACCTTACATACAAACCTTTTTTTCTTTAAAAATTAACTTCTTAAGTTTAACCGCGTCTGCTGGCACTTAATTAGACAAAATTAATTAAAACAACTATATCTAACTTTCATTAATTGTATAATATTCTTTACTGCTGAATATTTTTATTTTGTTTCATATAAAACGTGGCATTTTTACTTTGTGTTTTAGGTTATATAATATTTTATATTATAATTCCTGATACAAACTAATTAATATTAGTGTTTACTCACTTGTACGCTTTCGCTAACATGTATAAATAATTTTAACATTTTTAATTCTCCAAAATCAAAAGAACTGATAGATAATATATAAATAAAAATAATTAAAGATAAACTATAACTAGCAATTTTTCCTATATGATAATGACTTAATTTAGAAGAATTATTGATTATAACTTTGGAACCTCCATAAGGCCCTAACATTTCTATAAATTGATTATCTAATAATTTATATGTAAAAACAAAACCCGAATTTAAAATATTAGAAATTAAATATTTACTTGATATAGGATCTCAATATCAGGCTTTTGAAAATAAATCATAAATATAAATAATAATATTTATATAAATAGTTTTTCATAAATAAATTAAATAATAAGTAAAATATATAGCAAATAAAGAGCCTAATATTGTTAATATTAATGGATGAAATTTATTTATTGTAGGCAAAATAGGAGGAGATATATCTATCATTATAAATCCTGTCATAAAAAATCCTATTGTTATACTGAATATTAATAAAAATAAAAGAGGTAAAAAAAGATTTCATTCTCCTTCATGTAATATTTTAGATGTTTTAGTAGGCATAGATGGATTAGCTAAAAATGTATAAGATACTAATCTAAAAGAATAAAATGCAGTTAAAAAAGTTGTTAATAAACCTAACCATAAAGCAAAAGATAAATAATGATTTTGATATATTAATTCTAATAATAAATCTTTAGAATAGAATCCAGTTAAAAATGGTAAACCTGTTAAAGATAATGAACCTATTATTACACAAATATAAGATAAAGGTAAAGTGAATTTTACTCCACCAATTTTTCTCATATCTTGTTCATTATTAACTGCATGAATTATTGAACCTGCACTTAAAAATAAAAGAGCTTTAAAAAATCCATGATTAAATAAATGAAATAATCCACAATGATAATGAGAAAATCCACAAATCATAACCATATATCCTAATTGACTACAAGTAGAATAAGCTATAACTTTTTTTAAATCACTTTGAACTAAACCAATAGTTCCACTCATAAAAGCAGTTAAAGCACCTAAAAAAATAACAAAAAGTAATATTAAAGGTGTAAATTCTAAAATTGGTGATATTCTTATTAATAAAAAAACACCTGCTGTTACCATTGTTGCAGCATGAATTAAAGCTGAAACTGGAGTTGGACCTTCCATTGCATCTGGTAATCAAGTATGAAGACCAATTTGGGCTGATTTAGCCATAACACCTATAATTAACATTACATTTATTCAATTAAAAAAATATTCTAAATTTGGGAAAATAGATAATCCCATAAAATCATGAAAACGTAATAAACCAGAAATAGATCAAAGAGAAACAATACCTAATAATAAACCAATATCTCCAACTTTATTAACAACCATAGCTTTTATAGCTGCTTTATTAGCTTGAATTCTAGTATATCAAAAATTAATTAATAAATAAGAAGTTAAACCAACACCTTCTCATCCTATAAACATTTGAACTATATTATTAGAAGTAACTAAAATTATCATAAAAAAAGTAAATAATGATAAATAACTCATAAATCTAATAATATGAGGATCTCCTTCCATATAAGAAGTAGAAAATAAATGAACTAAAAAAGAAACCATAGTTATTAAAATTAACATACAACTAGTTATATGATCTATATGAATAGATATAGGTACATATAATAAACCAATATTAAATCAACTAGTTATATTTAAATTCATATTAATACCTGAATTTCATTCTATAAAAAATAATATAGAAATTATAAAAGATGTTAATAATATAATATTACTTATAATTTTAGATCCTATCATTCCTATGTATCTTCCTAAAATTAAACATATAAAAAAACTCATTAATGGTAAAAATAAAATAAGTAAATACATTAAAAGTTAGTATAAGAATTTAATAAAAAAAAGAATGGAGAAGGTTTTATAATCATTAAAATAGATAAATAAATTATAGGAGCTAATAAATATCATCCAGATAAAGATGATTTTATTTTTAAAGCTCTTTTTCAATTATTATATAATATATTTCTTTCAAAATAAACTATTTTTATAAGTCTTAAATAATAAGTTGCACCTATAAAAGAAAAAATAACACATATAATACAAATAAATATATAATTATTATCTAATAATGATAAAAATAATAATCATTTTCCTATAAATCCTGATAAAGGAGGAATACCAGCTAAAGAAAGAATTAATATAATTAATATAATATTTTCAAATTGATCATGTTGTTTATTTTGTAATTCTATTATATAACTATCTTTAGTTAAATTAAATTGTATTATTATAAATATTAAACCAACTAATCCAGTCATATATATAAATATATATAAATTTGGTAATGATAAATATTGAGAATTAATAGAAGAAAATAACATCATTATAAAACCAATATGTGTTATACCACTATAACCTAATAATCTTTTTGTTTTGGTTTGATTTAAAGCACCTAAAACTCCTATAATTATAGATATATTAGCACTTATAATTAATAAATAAGTAACACATTGTATTTGAAATATTAAATATAAAACACTAAGTTTAGATATAGTACTTAAAAAACCAATAGTTTTTCAATTACTTCCTTCATATATATCTGGTATTCAAAAGTGTAAAGGAGCTAAACCAACTTTAAAAAATAACGGTAAAATTATCATTAATCAAGGTATTATTAAAAAATTATCATTATAATAATAATTCATTGATAACTGAGTAATTCTTAAAGAATAACCATAACCAAATATAATACTACAACCTAATAAAAATATTCCTGATGATAATGCTCCTAAGATAAAATATTTTAAACCAGCTTCAGAACTTTTTAATCATAATCTATTTTTAGATATTAAAATAAATATAGGAAAAGTTTGTAATTCTAAACCTAAATATAAAATAAATAAATTGTCTGTAAATATAATTACTAAAGAACCAATTAAAATTATTCAATTTAAAAAACGTTCTTGTCATTCATTATTATTATTTAATATTACAAATAAAAATATTAATAAAAAAACAATAAATAATTTTCAATTTGATATAAATAAAAATACTGGGGATATTGAATCTCAATAATAATAAATATTAAAAGAAAATAGAATTATTAATATTTTATCTTTCATGAATTAAAATTAACCTTTTTTCCTTAAGGTTCTAATTTTGTTGTTGTATATTTCACCAACCAAAATAATAATTATCAAACACATAAAAAAATAAAATATTGTAATTATATTAAGATAATGAAATAGGAAGAGCGTGAAATCTAATTGAGACATGCTTTATCAAGAAAAGATTCGAACTTTTATATACAGATTATGAGACTGAAAACTTACCATTTAGTTTACTTGATTTTGATGGTTATAAATTTTTAAAATAAAGAGAAATAAAATTTATTCTCATATTAATATTATAATATTAATATTTTTATTTATTTATTAAATAATAACCTATACAAGTCATATATTAAAAATTCATTATAAGAAATTTTAATAATAACATAATAAAATATTATGTTAATTAATTTTAAATAATATACAATATATAAAGTATAATATTAATAATAATCTAATTAACATAAATTAAAAATTAGGGTTTATTTTTATTATAGTTTTAGTTTTATTTTATATTTTATTTTTTTTTCTATTTTATTGACAAAAGGATAAAAATTTATTTTTGTATTAATATTTTAAAGTTAGCCTATTATAGTAGTAATAAATTGTATAATTACATTTATAGTTTCTGTAGGAAAAACCATTTCTATTAAATAGGACCATCCTTCTAAATTGGCGATTTGGTCTAAATTAGCTTCTTGGGCTGCATTGGCAGCTTGTTCTATTTCTCTATTCATAATCTTAACTTCCTCATCAGTATATACAAATATAAAGAAATAATCATACCACATCCACAAAATGCCAGTATCAACTAGCAAACTCAAAACCTATGTGATGAGACTTTGTGAAATGTGAAAAATTTAGCCTTATTAGACAAATAGCCAAAAAAATTGTGCCTATTAATACATGTAAACCATGAAATCCTGTTGCTACAAAAAAAGTTGAACCATATACAGAATCAGCAATACAAAAAGGTGCTTCTATATATTCTATAGCTTGTAATAAAGTAAAAAAAGCACCTAAAAAAATAGTAAAACTTAAACTTTTTAATGCTTGATCTCTATTACCACAAACTAAACTATGATGTGCTCAAGTTACTGTAGCTCCGGAGCTTAATAATATAGCAGTATTTAATAATGGAACACCAAATGGATTTAAAGCATTAATACCTTTTGGAGGTCACATAACTCCTATTTCTACTGAAGGAGATAAACTACTATGAAAAAAAGCTCAAAAAAATGAGAAGAAAAATAAAATTTCTGAAACTATAAATAAAATAAAACCTAATTTTAAACCTTTAACAGTTGCGCGAGTATGAAACCCCATAAACGTACTTTCGCGAACAACATCTTTTAACCATAAATATAATATAATAAAAAGACTAATTACACCTAAACTTAATAAAAAATATTTTGAAAAATGAAAATAAATCACTGCTCCTATTGTAGTTATTAAAGCACTACAACTTAAAAGATAAGGCCATGGGCTAGGATCTACTAAATGAAATGGATGTAATAATCTAACTTGATTTTTATTAATGTAAATGATAACTATCCTTTAAATAAATTAAACTCAATAAAGAAAATACATAAGCTTGAATAACTAAAACACCTAATTCTAAACAAGTCATAGCCATAATAATTAAAATACTAAAAATACTAAAAGTAGGAGCAGCTCATAATAATTTACAACCAAATTCTGAAATTATTGATAATAATAAATGACCTGCAGTTAAATTAGCAGCTAATCGTAAACCTAAAGCAATTGGTCTAGAAAAATTACTAACTAACTCTATAGCTACTAATAAAGGAGACATATATAAAGGAGCTCCAGGTGGAAAGAATTGACTAAAAAAATTCAATTTAAATTTTAAAAATCCATAAATTATAACACCTAACCAAATACTAAGAGCCATACCAAAAGTTACTGATACATGAGTAGTAGTAGGAAAAGTAAATAAAAAAAATCCAAAAACATTCATAAATAAAATAAATAAAAATAATGTTAATAAAGGTAAACTAAAAAATTTATTATCAAAATTTTCTTTTACTTGGTCTTGTCAATGTTCAATAATCAATTCTATTATATTTTGAACACGAGTAGGAATAACATAAGTCTTATTTAAAAAATAAGTTATTAAAACAACACAAAAAATTATTAAAAAGGAATCTGAAAAAAAAGGGTGAAATATTTGAATAACAATAAATTGATCAAAATATGAACACATTATTCATCTTCTTTTTGATCTATAATCCATTTAATAAAATCTTTCATAGGAACTCCTTCAACAACAATAGGCATAAATGAATGATCCGAACCACATATTTCAGAACATTGTCCATAATAAACTCCAGCACGTTTCAAAAAAAACTTTGTTTGATTAAGTCTTCCAGGAATAGCATCAGCTTTAATGCCTAAAGATGGAACAGCAAAACAATGAATAACATCAGCTCCAGTAATTATAACACGGATTTCTGAATTAGTAGGTAAAACAAGTCTATTATCTACTTCTAATAATCTAATATCACCAATAGTTAAATCAGTACTATTAACCATATAAGAATCAAATTCAATTGCAACATCTTCCATATCTTCATATGAATAAGATCAATACCATTGATGTCCTACTGCTTTTATAGTAATAATAGGATCTGTTACTTCTTCCATAGCATATAATACATTCATAGATGGAGTAGCTATCATTAATAAAATAAAAGCAGGAATAATAGTTCAAATAACTTCTATAGAAGTTCCATGAATTAAAAATTTATTATAACTTAAATTAGTAATTGCTCCTCATAATAGTTGAGCAACTAATATAGTCATAAATACTACAATAAACATTACTTCATCATGAAATAATTTTAAAGCTTCTCCTGTTGGTGTAGCAACATCAGGAAAACTTAAGTCCGAAAATTCAGGACCATCTCAATATATAAAATTTAAAAATTTATTCATTTTAAGCATAGCGTAAAACTTTTTGTATAGCAAAAGTTTTACGGGGGGCCTAGTATTTATTACTGTTTTTACTTATAAGGGTTATTAAAAATAATTTTATTATATAATATCTAAAAAGATTATATAAAAAGAACTGAAACATCTTAGTATTATAATAAAGAAAATTTTAATAGTAATGGCGAATGAAATTAAATTATATAAAATAATAAATAAATAAGTATATAACCACTAATATAGAAAGTACTGTGAAGGAAATTATAAAAAAGCAGTATAAAAAAATTGATTAACAATTACCTTTTGTATAATGGATTTACAAGTAAAAATGAAGTAAGATTATATATTAAAAATTAAAAACTTCATTACCCGAAACCATATGATCTAATCTTAAATATTTGTAGAAATAATTAATAAATGTTGAAAAATTTTTAAATGATTTAAGATTAGCAGCGAAAAACTAAACGAATATGGATATAGCTGGTTCCTTGTGAAATTTATATTAGTAAAATATTTATTTAAAATATAAAGACTTTTAATGTAAAGATTATTAGTCAAAAAGGAAACAACCTTAATCAAAACTTAATATACAAAAATTAATATAATATTATATAATTATTATAAAGAAAATTGGCTTAGAAACAGCTTTAATTTTAAGAAAACGTAACAGTTCATTTTATAAAATTATATAAGTAAAAATATAGTTAAATTAATATAAAAAGTTTGAAAAATAGTAACAAGGCATTCTACATATAAAATTAAAAAAAGTAGAAGTGATAATGTAAATTTGAGTAAAAATTTTTATTTCTAATAATTTCTATTTATATAATTTGAATAGAGAAATTCAGATTCTAATAATATAATGAAAATTATTAATATATAAAACAAATAATAATAAAAATTACTGTATTTAACTAAATCAAGTAGAAATAAATAATATATTCTATTCTTTTTAAGGAACTCGGCAAATTAAATATCGACTGTTTACCAAAAACATAGCTGAGAATAAAATTCAAGGTGTAACCTGCCCAGTGGTTGATCATTAGAATAAATATCTTAAAATTCAATTAAACGGCTGCGGTATTTTGACCGTAATAATGTAGCATAATCACTTGCCACTTAATTAGTGGATAGTATGAATGGTTGAACGAGTTTTTAACTGTCTTAATAAGAAGATTTATGAAATAGAAATAATAGTTAAGATGCTATTTAAAATTGTAAGACGAAAAGACCCTATAGAGCTTAACTATTTCTCTTTAGATTAAGGAATTTTTAATAATTACGAAAAAAGAGTTAGGTAGTTTAGTTGGGGCGACTACCTTTTATTAAAAACAAAGGTAAACAAAATAATTAATTAATTATTTATTGTATAATATATATATTTAACAATTATAAAAGTAGGTAATAATGACCCGTTATTATTATAAAAACAAAATAACGATCAATAAATAAAAGCTACCTTAGGGATAACAGGATAATTTTAATTTAGAGATCATATCGAAGTTAAAGTTTGTCACCTCTATGTTGAATTGAGATATCCATACAATGCAGAAGTTGTAAAGGGTTGGTCTGTTCGACCTTTAAAATCTTACATGATTTGAGTTCATTCCGTCGCAAGACAGGAAGGTTTCTATCTACAATTAAAAACAAAAACTTTTTAGTACGAAAGGAACAAAATGTTAACAAATAATTATAATATTTTTATTAAAGTGAAAAAATATAACAAACATATTAAATAAATACTAGGCCCCCCTGGCCCCTAGGCCCCCCCACACCCCCCCCC